TTTCTATTATATAAAGTATGAAATAAAGTATGAAATAAATATGAGACTCCGTAAAAAAAAATATTTTTCGAGAATTTCTGGCATAAAGGGGCGTATTTGTTTCTTTTAAGATTAAGAAAAGTAATATCTATTTTGCACATTTCAAGTTGTACATTTCAACTTGAATTAGGGATTCCGCGTACAAATACAAGCAGTCGGTCATTAAGTACATATACACATCTGGGTATATATGTATTATCATTATGTATTAGAAATAATAAAGAAAGAGGAGAATTTAAAATGCGAGATCTAAAAACATATCTCTCCGTGGCACCGGTAGTAAGTACTCTATGGTTCGGGTCTTTAGCAGGTTTATTGATAGAGATCAATCGTTTTTTTCCGGATGCGTTGATATTCCCCTTTTTTTCATTCTAGTTATTGATATGGGAGAGGGGGAAGAGGATTAGAGATACAATCAAATATCTGTAACTAATCCCTTCCCTTTTTTTTAGAATATACGTTAGAAAAACAAATAAAGGGATTCCTCCTCGGTGAAACTAGTAACTCAGGCCAGGTTTAAATTTAAATGAAATTAATAAAAAATAGAGTGAAATGTGATGGTTGGGGCAATAATATCATACAAGATACTTAAATGAAAATTAAATGCTGTACGGCAATTTTAAATTATAAATCTAGTAATATAGTTAGAAATCATTATATTACTTATAATTAATAATTAATATATTGTTATTATTACTATATTCATTTATATTGATTTATTGCAACGAAATCTTTCTTTCATAATTAGATTTCGAGTTACCTGTTTCTTTTTTTTTCGTTCCTTTCTTCTTCCTCGTTTCGGATCGGAAAATTAAAGAATTGAATGAATCAAAAATCAAAGGAGGCTCATGGCCAAGGGTAAAGATGTCCGAGTAACGGTGATTTTGGAATGTACCAGTTGTGTTCGAAATCGTGTTAATAAGGAATCAATGGGCATTTCTAGATATATTACTCAAAAGAATCGACATAATACGCCTAGTCGATTGGAATTGAGAAAATTCTGTCCCTGTTGTTACAAACATACGATTCACGGGGAGATAAAGAAATAGATCTAACCGGCCGCTCGTGTGTCAGTCTTCCGTTACAAGGAAGATGAAAAATGACATATTAGATATATCTAATATCCATTGATTTAAATATAAACAAACCAAATCCTATTTCGATCGGATCAACCGTGATGGAGAATTAAGAAATAGGATCTTTAGGATAAGGAATAAACAAACCATGGATAAATCCAAGCGAATCTTTCTTAAATCCAAGCGATCTTTTCGTAGGCGTTTGCCTCCGATCCAATCGGGGGATCGAATTGATTATAGAAACATGAGTTTAATTAGTCGATTTATTAGCGAACAAGGAAAAATATTATCTAGACGGGTGAATCGATTGACCTTAAAACAACAACGATTAATTACTATTGCTATAAAACAAGCTCGTATTTTATCTCCGTTACCTTTTCTTAATAATGAGAAACAATTTGAAAGAAGCGAGTCAACCGCTAGAACTACTGGTCTTAGAACCAGAAAAAAAATAGGCTGACTCTTGAATTGAATCAAAAAAAAATTACAATCCAAACTTAAATGCGGATTGACGCTTTTTTTTTTCTAAAAATAGGAAATCCAGATTTGATTGTCGTTCGAAAAAAAAAATTGGGGAAGAAGAAGAAATATTTTTTATTGAACGTGTTTCTTCATTTTCATTTTGACGACTTTTTCATATTTTATTATACTAATTTCTACTCTACCTTCCCAGAGTTCATTTTCCAGGGAACTCCATTTAAACCATTCCAACGGATTCCTTCCACTCTCTTTATTTTATGATCTCATTGGAAATCATATAAAGACAACTCCTATTTAATATAGCTATTTGTGCAAGTATTTTACGATTAAGAAGCAACTGTTTCTTGTACAGATTGTGTATTAATTTACTATAACTAAAGTATACTTTGTTGTCTCTAATTACTGCATTTATACGAGTGATCCACAAACGACGAAAATCTCTCTTTTGTCTACCCCTATCCCGATGAGCCGAAACCAAAGCTCTTATTTTCTGTTGAGTAATAGTCCGCGTAAGTCTTGAATGAGCCCCTCGAAAAGTTGATGCAAATAAACGAATTTTTGTTCTACGTCTTCGAGCTATATACCCTCGTTTAATTCTGGTCATTGAATAAATGAAACTTTGATGAATAACTAATTGATTTCCTTTCTTTCAGTTATTCCCTTCCCGTGTCCTAGTCTATTAATAACAAAACGGATTCTTCCAATGTATAAAATACAAATTCCAATGGCTTTTGCTACTCTAACCTTCCCGACCACGATTTTTTTCTAGGCATTTCCCCTCGAAAATAAAAATTGTATTGATACTAGGTAAAACACATAGTAAATAAAAAAGTAATAAATATAAATGGATTATAGTGGGTTCCATCGTTTCTATGGTTACTTCTTAAACGGCGAGGTCCTCTCTATACACCGGAGCCCTTCCCTCATTTAATCAATGTTATTGTTAACTTGTACAGTTCACACTCTTTGGCTCTACCCATAATTATCTAGTACTAGGTCTTTCACAACGAGATCTACTTATACAGTAACGGTATTTAATTATGAAGATTAGCTGAGTAGCTGACCCTGTTAGTCCGTTCTTGCAAGAATAAGGCCTAAAATTTTGACTTTTTAAAATAAGATTTCCCCTGCTTAATGAATACCATTTGATATCAATGGGGAATTCTTTCTCATCTTAAATTTAAAATTGAGCTGATTGGATTTGCACCAACGGGAACCATACATTTGATACCCCAATCGAAGGATAGATCTTTTTTTTTTAGATATTTAATATTTAATGGAGTTCGTCCATTCTATCCTACTCACAGGTACGGATCGGTGATACTGGATCAATTGTTTTCTTTCTTTTGTCCTAGTCCCTGGTCTGAACGAGTCGCACATACACCCTAGTACATGTTCCTCGTCGCTGAGGACATCCTCCAAGAGCGGGGGATTTCGTGACATTTCTGATTGGCTGTCTTGTGTTTCTAATAAGTTGTTTAATAGTTGGCATGTTGAATCATATATATAATGGGCTGGTTTAGATCGACCTTAACCGAATGCTTAGGAATTCTTTTTTTCTATATTTTTAATTTCGATATTAAGAAATTAGATTAATAAATAGAATATTAAATCCGGTAAGAAAATAAAATCCCCAATCACGAATTCGTGTGAAATCCTTGTTCTTTTTCTTTGTTATTCAGTCGCTACAAGATCAACAATTCCATGAGCTTGGGCTTCTGTTGCTGACATAAAAACATCTCTTTCCATGTCTTCGGATACAACCCATAAGGGTTTGCCTGTCCTTTGTGCATAAACCCTTGTGATGGTTTCGCGTAGCTTCAGCAGTTCTTCCGCTTCCAGGATAAATTCTCCCGTCTGTGCCTCATAAAAAGAACTGGCAGGTTGATGGATCATTACCCTGATGATATAATGATATAACATAAAAATGTTTCTTCTATCTCGCATGATGAAAGTGAAAGGTGAGGAGATAAAGAATAATAAAAAAAAAGATATAATTGAACAACCGTACAGGCATCTTTTGCGCATTGCATACGGCTCTATAATGGAATTCACTTTTTTTACCTTACTTACATCGAAGAAATATAAAAAAAATTATAGGGTCTATCAGACTCAGGTTGGTAAATGATCCAATAACCACCCTTCCTTTTGTAGTAGTTCAAAAATACTATAAAAATACTATGATGGTTCCGTTGCTTTATATATTTATTTCGTCTGTTATTTAGCAATCCCAAAGTTTCTTTTTTTTTATTTGAAAATAAAATTTATTTTCAAATAAAAAAAGATTTATTTTCTTTCATATTCTTTCATAACATAAATATTGTTAAGATTAAGAGCCCCCGGTGTGAAAATAAAAAAGTTTGTGACGCTGAAATAGGCCTCCCGATAGATTGGCTAAAATCGAAAATACCTTTTATCTCATACTACTCTTTCGATACATAATCTAAGGGTTTTAAAAAAATTTCTCATATCGAATTCGAAGTGCCATGCTATTATTACTTAATATTCATATTTCATATAGTGTGAAGGCATAGTTTTCTTTTTTCTCTCAAATCAAATAAAAAACTCATTGGCGCCGAGCGTGAGGGAATGCTAGACGTTTGGTAATTTCCCCTCCGACAAGAATAAAAGATCCCATCGAAGCGGCTAATCCCATGCATACTGTCTGTATATCTGGTCGCACAAATTGCATAGTATCATAAATAGCTACTCCGGGTATTACCCATCCGCCAGGAGAGTTTATAAACAAATACAGATCTTTGGTATCATCCTCTATGCTGAGATATACCATAAGACCAATAAGTTGATTCGAGATCTCGCTATCAACCCCCTGGCCTAAAAAAAGTAATCTTTCTCGATAAAGTCGGTTGATTGGGATAAAATAGTATCCCTTAGAAACCGTACATGCACCTTTTGATGCATACGGTTCAACAAAAATAATGAAAAAAAGGAATCAATGTGTAGATTCTAGCTTTTTTTTTCATAACAGGTTTTTTTTTAACTTATAAAAAGGGACTTTTCTTTCATTTTTCAAGAAAGATGAGTTTTGGCCTGTTTATCTAAAAAAAAATTACTAAACTTATCTGACTAACTTCTCATTGATGTATTGTTTCATCGAGATATAATCTAAATCGCGATGTAATTTTCTTGTTGCTGACTGGGCTTCTTCAATTTTTTTAGGTTTATGCTCTACTCCGAGTAAAGATCCGCCCGATTTGGATTTGCACATATAGGACAAATGCCCCAATACCACGTCCTTTTTCTACGACTTCCCCCTTTTTTTTTCAATTTATTTCACGTCTTCCAACAAATATTCAACGCATTCATCATATTACTCGATTGATTAATAGTTTGAGATCACTTCTATTTAGTATTTCTATTTAGAAATATATAAATAAATAGAAATAACTAAAATATGCTATTAAGTCGTAATCCTAACTATATTTATTACCAATTGGTTTTCTTTCTAAACGGAGCCTGGATACTTCATTTGATTGGTCTAACCAAGCCAACCATAAATTATTCTAATTGATAATATTAATCCGTATACCCTCCCTAAAAAATGGATCTAATTGCACTTCACGCTCCAAATTTTTGATAATTGAATCAATCTTTCTTGGGCGAAAGAGGGGATATCTCGATCGGGGAAGAGAACGGGGAAATACCATATGCCCAATATATCTGACAAGTCGCACTATACGTCAATCCACAATGCATCTTCCTCTCCAGGACTTCGAAAAGGTACTCTTGGAACACCAATAGGCATTAAATAAAAGAAAATTTAAGTACTATATCTCACTTTGATGTGAAAGCGTAACAGTGGGTTTAGTGGCCTAATATAATACTATTGATTTTATATCCTATTTTATTATCCTATTTTATCCCTAGATTGACTAAGTTCATAAAAAAAGAAGACAAAATGAATAAAGGAAAATTCTTACAAATAAGTCCTTTGAATGATGAACAAATATATATACATTCACTCATATAAAATGGTACCAACCCCCTTACCATTGCGTATTGATACTTATCGGGTGTAGAATAGATCTGCTTCTTTTTGTTCCTACGAACAAAATAGTTTCGTTATTACTAAAAAGTAATTATTACGAAAAGCATCAAACAAATATTAATCCTTTCCCCAAGAGAATCCCCTAAAAAAGGGGTCCATAGCATAGTTTTCTCCAATGCAATAAAGTTACATTGTGTCTATTTTTCGTTGATAAAGGGGTATTTCCATGGGTTTGCCTTGGTATCGTGTTCATACCGTCGTATTGAATGATCCCGGTCGTTTGATTTCTGTCCATATAATGCATACAGCTCTGGTTGCTGGTTGGGCCGGTTCGATGGCTCTATACGAATTAGCCGTTTTTGATCCCTCTGACCCTGTTCTTGATCCAATGTGGAGACAGGGTATGTTCGTTATACCCTTCATGACTCGTTTAGGAATAACGAATTCATGGGGCGGTTGGAGTATTACAGGGGGGACTGTAACGAATCCGGGTATTTGGAGTTACGAAGGTGTGGCCGGGGCACATATTGTGTTTTCTGGCTTGTGTTTTTTGGCAGCTATCTGGCATTGGGTGTATTGGGATCTAGAAATATTTACTGATGAACGTACAGGAAAACCCTCTTTGGATTTGCCTAAGATCTTTGGAATTCATTTATTTCTCTCAGGGGTGGCTTGCTTTGGTTTTGGTGCATTTCATGTAACAGGATTGTATGGTCCTGGAATATGGGTGTCCGATCCTTATGGACTAACCGGAAGGGTACAAGCCGTAAATCCAGCGTGGGGTGTGGAGGGTTTTGATCCTTTTGTTCCGGGAGGAATAGCTTCTCATCATATTGCAGCAGGGACCTTAGGCATATTGGCAGGTCTATTCCATCTTAGTGTTCGTCCACCCCAACGTCTATACAAAGGATTACGTATGGGAAATATTGAAACCGTACTTTCCAGTAGTATTGCCGCTGTCTTTTTTGCAGCTTTTGTAGTTGCTGGAACTATGTGGTATGGTTCAGCAACTACCCCGATTGAATTGTTTGGTCCCACGCGCTATCAATGGGATCAAGGATACTTCCAACAAGAAATATATCGAAGAATTGGTGCTGGCTTAGCCGAAAATCAAAGTTTATCCGAAGCTTGGTCTAAAATTCCTGAAAAACTAGCTTTTTATGATTACATCGGCAATAATCCGGCAAAAGGTGGATTATTCAGAGCGGGCTCCATGGACAACGGGGATGGAATAGCCGTTGGGTGGTTAGGACATCCTATCTTTAGAGATAAAGAGGGGCGTGAACTTTTTGTACGTCGTATGCCGACTTTTTTTGAAACATTTCCGGTTGTTTTGGTCGACGGGGACGGAATTGTTAGAGCTGATGTTCCTTTTAGAAGGGCAGAATCAAAATATAGTGTCGAACAAGTAGGTGTAACTGTTGAGTTCTATGGCGGCGAACTGAACGGAGTCAGTTATAGCGATCCTGCTACTGTGAAAAAATATGCTAGACGTGCTCAATTGGGTGAAATTTTTGAATTAGATCGTGCTACTTTGAAATCCGATGGTGTTTTTCGTAGCAGTCCAAGGGGTTGGTTTACCTTTGGGCATGCTTCGTTTGCTTTGCTCTTCTTCTTCGGACACATTTGGCATGGTGCTAGAACCCTGTTTAGAGATGTTTTTGCTGGTATTGATCCAGATTTAGATGCTCAAGTGGAATTTGGAGCATTCCAAAAACTTGGAGATCCGACTACAAGAAGACAGGTAGTTTGATACAATATTGCTTTGTTACTTTTCGTTTTTAGTTTATTTGACTGACTATAGGGTTGGGGTCCCGGATAAATCTTGATTTGACATTTGACTCGCTGCCTTTTCTTTGACTTTTGTTCTTTCTTTATCCGGGAGACGATCCAAAA